GTTTTCCTGTACGTTCATCACAAAATATTTCTAGATCCCAATACACCCAATGCCAGATAGCTGCCAAAAAGCATAAGCCAGAAAACACAATATGTGCTCCAGCTACACCTTCGTAACTCCAAATACCCGGATTCGTTACAGTCCCCCCTGTGATACTCCAACCGCCCCATGAATTGGTTATTCCTAAACGAGTCATGAAGGGTATAACGAACATACCCTGTCTCCACATTGGATCAAGAACAGGATCAGAAGGATCAAAAACCGCTAATTCATACAGAGCCATCGAACCGGCCCAACCAGCAACCAGAGCTGTATGCATTATATGAACAGAAAGCAACCGACCGGGATCATTCAATACAACGGTATGAACACGATACCAAGGCAAACCCATGGAAATACCCCTTATATCAAAGATAAATGGACACTACGTAACTTTATTGCATTGGAAAAGACTATAATATGACTGACTATCCTATGGACCACTCTTGTTCAGTCGATTATTTCCGAACAAGGGTGTTCTATTCTGTTGGTAATAATGGAACAATTCTGTTCGTAGGAACAAAGAGAAGCAGATTTATTCTATACTCGATAAGTACCAATACGCAATGGGGGAGTTGATCCCATTTTCTATGAGCGAATGAGTCCATACTTATTTATCATTAAAAAGACCTATTCATAATAATTTGAGTTTATTCATTCTGTCTTTCTTTATGAATTTTTAGAATCTATGGATAAAATAAATTACGATAAAAACAATTATGAATATTATAAAGACAATCAAAAAAAAAATTGTTACGTTTCCACCTCAAAGTGAAATATAGTATTTAGTTCTTTCTTTCATTTAATGCCTATTGGTGTTCCAAAAGTTCCTTTCCGAAGTCCTGGAGAGGAAGAGCCATCTTGGGTTGACATATAGTGCGACTTGTCAGATATATTGGGTCATATGGTATTTCCCCGTTCTCTCCCCCGATCGAGATATCCCCCGTTTCGCCCAAGAAAGATCAATTAAATCATCACAAATTTGGAGCGTGAAGTGCAATTAGATCCATTTTTGAGGGGATTCATATTACTATTATCAATTAGAATAATTTATGGTTGGCTTGGTTGGACTAAAAAAATGAAGTATCCAGGCTCCGTTTAGAAAAAACCCAATTGGATTGGTAAGATATCTATGATTGCTATTCCTATTTTGTCTTTGTAAAAAGATCCTAATTGTTAAGCAAAGTTATCTCAACTCTAATAAATACTTGTATAAAATGAATTGAAAAAAAAAAGAAATACAAAAAGAAATGGTAATGGGAGCATTTGTCCTATATGTACAAATCCAAATCGGGCGGATCTTTACCCGGAGTAGAGCATAAACCTAAAAAGATGAAACAGACCCATTCAGGAACAAGAAAATACCATCGCGGTTTGGATTAAATCTCGATGAAAGAATACATCAATGAGAAGTTAATTCGATAAGTTTAATGACCCTTTCTTATAACTTCTAATTTTATAATGGAAAATCGAAAATAGAAAAAACTCGTCTTTATTGAAAAATCGAAGAAAAGCCCTTTCGTTAGAAGTAAGAAAGAACCTTTCTAGAAAAAAAGAAAGAAGACTGGAATCTATACATTGATTCACAATTTTTTTGAACCGTATGCATCAAAAGGCGCATGTACGGTTCCTAAGGGATACAATTTTACCCTAATCAACCGACTTTATCGAGAAAGATTACTTTTTTTAGGCCAAGGGATTACTAGTGAGATTTCGAATCAACTTATTGGTCTTATGGTATATCTCAGTATCGAGGATGAGACCAAAGAGCTGTATTTGTTTATAAACTCTCCTGGGGGCTGGGTATTACCTGGGGTGGCCATTTATGATACTATGCAATTTGTGCGACCAGATGTCCATACAGTATGCATGGGATTAGCCGCTTCAATGGGATCTTTTATCCTGGTCGGAGGAGAAATTACCAAACGTCTAGCATTCCCTCACGCTTGGCGCCAATGGGGTTTTTATTTGAGAGAAAAAGGAAGACTATGCCTTCGCCATATGAATACTAAGTAATAATAGCATGGCACTTCGAATTCGATATGAGAAATTTTTGTATTGTTTTTTTTTTCAAAACATTAGATTCTGTATCGAGAGAGTAGTATGAGATAAGGGGTATTTCCGATTTTTTCTTATCTATCGGGAGTTCAGTTCAGCGTCACAAACTTTTTTGTTTTCATGCCGGAGAGTTCTTAACAATATTTATGTTATGAAAGAGTACGAAAAAAAAAAAAAGATTTTTTCCTTATTTGATCGGATTAAAAAGAAACTTTGGGATTGCTGAATCACAGACAAAAAAAAGCAAAAATAAACATATAAAGCAACGGAGCCATCATAGTATTTTTTAACTCCTCCGAAAGGAAGGATGGCAATTTGATTATTTACCCATCTGAGTCTGATAGATTCTATTTTTCTCTTTCTTCAATAGAAAGGAGGGGGGATCAATTTTCTTGTAGAGCCGTATGCACAAAAGATGCCTGTACGGTTGTTCAATTCTATCTTTTTTCTATTCTTTATCTTTCTTTTCTCTTTGCTTTATCATGCGAGATAGGGGAAGCTTTTCTTTTGTTATATCATCAGGGTAATGATGCATCAACCTGGTAGTGGTTATTATCAGGCACAAACAGGCGAATTTGTCCTGGAAGCGGAAGAACTGCTGAAACTGCGTGAAACCCTCACAAGGGTTTATGTACAAAGAACGGGCAAACCCTTATGGGTTGTATCCGAAGATCTGGAAAGAGATGTTTTTATGTCAGCAACAGAAGCCCAAGCTTATGGAATTGTTGATCTTGTAGCGGTTCAATGAAAATAACATAGAAGTAATTCATCATCATTCGGTTAGGATCAATCTAAACCAACCCATCATATTATGTATACGATTCAACATGCCAACTATTAAACAACTTATTAGAAATACAAGACAGCCAATCAGAAATGTCACGAAATCCCCCGCTCTTCGGGGGTGCCCTCAGCGTCGAGGAACATGTACTAGGGTGTATGTGCGACTCGTTTAGATCATGAGCTGGCACAAAAGAAAGAAAACTACTTTTACAGTATCAATGATCAGTACCGGTGAATGGGATAGGATGGAAAAAGGAACTCCATTCATTATTAAAAAAAATTCTATCATATCCCTCTATTGTGTATGAAGTTTATGGTTTCCGTTGGTGTAAATCCAATCACCTGAATTTAAGATGATAAGAAATTCTCCATTGGTAACAAATGGTTATCCATTAAGCGGAGGAAATCTTATTTAAAAAGCATAAAACATAAAGATTTAGGTAGGCTCCCAATCTGGCAAGAACGGACTAAGAGGGTCAGCTACCTAGCAAACTTTCATAATTAAATACCGTTACTGTATAGGTAGATCTGATTGTGAAAGACCTATTACTGGATAATTCATGGGTAGAGCCAAAGCGTGTGAACTATACAAGTTCCCAATAACATCAATTAGTTTATTAAATATTAAATTAAAGTATAAAGTAAAGGCTCCGGTGTATAGAGAAGACCTCACCGTTTAAGAAGTAACCATAGAAACGAAGGAACCCACTATTTTGATTTCTTTTTTGATTTCTTTTATTTACTAGCTTTTTGATACCTAGGAAAATACAATTTCTTATTTCTTTCTTATTTCGCAGTGAAATACCTAAAAAAAAAAAAAGAAAAAATCGTGGTCGGGAAGGTTAGAGTAGCCAACGCCATTGGAATTTTGATTTTATACATTGGAAAAATCCGTTTTGTTATTAATAGACTAGGAAGGGGGAAAAGAATAACTGAAAGAAAGGCAATCGATTAGTTATTCGTCAAAGTTTCATTTATTCAATGACCAGAATTAAACGGGGATATATAGCTCGGAGACGTAGAACAAAAATTCGTTTATTTGCATCAAGCTTTCGAGGGGCTCATTCAAGGCTTACTAGAACTATTACTCAACAGAAAATAAGAGCTTTAGTTTCGGCTCATCGGGATAGGGATAGGAAAAAGAGAGATTTTCGTCGTTTGTGGATTACTCGGATAAACGCAGTAATTCGCGAAAGGGGGGTATCCTATAGTTATAGTAGATTAATACACGATCTGTACAAGAGACAGTTGCTTCTTAACCGTAAAATACTTGCACAAATAGCTATATCAAATAGGAATTGTCTTTATATGATTTCGAACGAAATCATAAAGGAAGTAGATTGGAAAGAATCCACCAGAATAATTTAAATGGAGTTCCCCGGAGAATGAACTCCGGGAAGGTAGAGTAGACATTAGTATGAGAAAATATGCTAAAGTAGTCAAAATGAATGAACACGTTCAATTCAATAAAAAAAGATTTCTTTTTTTCCGATTCATTTTTTTCTTACGACACGATACTCAAATCTAGATTCACTCAAATCTAGATTCTTGTAATTATGATTCAAGTGAAGAAAAAGTAAGCCTATTTATTTCGGGCTTTAAAACCAGTAGTTCTAGCGGTCGACTCGGTTCTTTCAAATTGTTTCTCATTATTTAGAAAAGGTAACAAAGATAAAATACGAGCTTGTTTTATAGCAAGAGTAATTAATCGTTGTTGTTTCAAGGTCAATCTATTCACTCGTCTTGATAATATTTTTCCTTGTTCACTAATAAATCGACTAATTAAACTCATGTTTCTATAATCAATTCGATCCCCCGATTGAATCGGGGGCAAACGCCTACGAAAAGATCGCTTGAATTTAAGAAAAGGTCGCTTGGATTTATCCATGGTTTGTTTGTTTAATTTATTCCTTATCCCTAAAATCCTATTTCGTAATTCTAATTCATTTTAAATCCACCCCAAATAGGATTTTTAAAAAATAGGATTTGTTTATTTTCTATTTAAATATGTTATATATATAATGTCATTTTTTCCCCTTCCTTGAAAGGGTAAGACACAGGTACTTGGTTCGCTCTATTTCTTTATCTCCCCATGAATCGTATGTTTGTAACAATAGGGACAGAATTTTTTCAATTCTAATCGATTAGGCGTATTGTGCCGGTTCTTTTGAGTAATATATCTGGAAATACCTCTTGATACCTTATCAACACTGTTTCGGACACAACTAGTACATTCCAAAATCACCGTTACTCGGACATCTTTCCCCTTGGCCATGAACCTCCTTTGGATTTTGGATTTACTCAACTCTTCTATTTTCGATTCAAAACGAAGAAAGGATAAAATAGAAGTTACTAACTTGAAATCCAATTCTAAAAGTAAAAGATTAAAATCAAGAAAATAAAGTAATAGTAAAGCAAAGTCATAGTAAAATACAACGATTTTTCTAAAGTATATTTCAAATTAAAGTAATCATTTAAGTATCTTGTATAATACTCTTGCCCTAGACCCCCATTCCTCTATGATTAATATTCAGTTAATTCGAACTTGAGCCCCAATGTTGAATCCACTTTTTTTATTCTTTCTCTTTCCTCCCTTATTCTAAAAAGGGAAAAAAGAGAAAAGAGGGGGAGAGGGATTCATCACCAATATTTGATTGGATCTCTAATTTTCTTCATTCCTTCCCATGACAATAACTAGAATGAAAAAAAGGGGAATGTCAACGCATCCGGGAAAAAACGATTAATCTCTATCAATAGACCTGCTAAAGCCCCGAACCATAGCGTACTTAGTACTGGTGCCACAGAGAGATATGTTTTTAGATCTCGCATTGAAAAACCTCCTTCTTTTGTATTATTTGTTGGAATAGATAATACATATATGATCAGATGCATATGTAGTTACGGGCTGCTTAGAGTTGGATACAGAATTCCTAATTCAAATTGAAATGTACAATGATTCGGGAAATAAGATTTTCCTTTTCTTAAAACAGAAAAAAAAAATACATCCCCTTCTTTCTTACCGAGAATTTCCGAAAAATACTAATTTATTTTTACGACGGGTTCTGTATTTATATATTTTGTATATAATTGTATATAAGTATTTTCTATATAATCTATAAGAGAAGTCTTTTCCCTTTATTATTATATGTTAAATGAGACCAAAAAGACGAAATGAGCCGAAATTTGTATATATCAATGGAGGAAATAACCATGTGGAAAACAAGACAGGAATTCTCTACAATTACACTGTGGAACAATTGAAGGGATGTGGCGCAGCTTGGTAGCGCGTTTGTTTTGGGTACAAAATGTCACGGGTTCAAATCCTGTCATCCCTACCTATTACTGCTCAAAGGAGCAGTAACGAGGGATCAATTGAGATCGCTTCAAATTGGACATAATCTTTGATTTTGATCATGCTATTCTAGTATATGCATACAAAATGTATTGGGGTTATGAAAAGAGTCCTTTTGTTTACAGTTTTATCTATTCTGATAAGAAAGCGCTCTTAGTTCAGTTCGGTAGAACGTGGGTCTCCAAAACCCGATGTCGTAGGTTCAAATCCTACAGAGCGTGATTTTTTTCTTCTTAGATCGAATTAGAATAAAATAGATTCATGCAGTAACTTTCACAACAATCGGAATTTGACCTCCTGTGCTTGTGAATTAAAGAAAGGAGGAGGTCAATCAAAAAGAGATGTTAATGTTAATTAATCAAAGGTCCAACTGATCACCACGCCTATATTGTAAATATGCAGTTACGAATAATCCAGCCAAAGTAATAGGAATTAGACCTAACACGATCCCAAATAGAAAAACTTCAATCATTTTTATTTGTTTGAAAGGAGAAAAAAAAAAAGAGGTAATATCGATACCTAAATATTAATCCGAATTGACATGAATCTCAATGACAATAAACAAGAATTGACAATTGGTAACGTAAGTAAATATAGAATACACGCAATTCCACAGAAGGATTTCTTTTTATGAATTGTTCATTTTAAATATTTAGTTTAAATAAGTCGTATCTTGCTCAGACCAATAAATAGAGCTGAGGTTATAGTTAAAGCCGCTAATAGAAAACCGAAATAACTAGTTATAGTAAGCATGAAGGGGCTAAATTTAATGAAATATGTTCTTTTTATACATATGTTTAAAAAGCACTTACCTAAGTTTCAAATTTTGCAAAATAAAATAGGAGGGTAGACAAAAATCTCAATTTCAATTGAAAAAATAAGTTGAATGAAAAGTTTTTGCTTCATCTATCATTATAGGCAGACAGCACTAACAAAGATAAAGTGCCAGACATATAAAAGAAATTGATTCATCATCTGTAACATCTATCCATCCCGCAATTCCAATCAACCGGTAACTCTTGGGTAAACTATTAAACTAATAAGAGCTGTATCGTCTAACTTCATTCAAAAATGAAAGTTTCATTTTTATAGAATCAAAATATAAATGATTTTCGAATTTGATCATTTCTTAGATTCTGTTGAATTGTATCGAATCCATTTTTGATTTTAAAGCGAACAGTTACCTTATAAAACTTTTTCTTTTTACTTTAATTTTAGTTTAACTCATTAGATTCAGTAATATATTAATTCACATAATATCTTGAATG